TTAGCCAATGATCCAATCATTGGAATAATTGGGACTAGGGTTTCAAACTTCTTACTAGGAATCTCCATTAGAAATGCATTTTCTAGCATTTGAGTCCTTATCACTGAAGGATTTCGCCGTACACTTGAAAGATAACTCAGAAACTCGAAGGAATGATTGGAAAATTGGTTTATATGAATTCTATCTTCTTGAGACCACAAGTAAAAATAATATTGCCACAAAATGACAATGTGATATTTCCATTTATTCATCAGAAGAAAACTTCCCCTTGAAGCCAGAATGGATTTTCCTTGATATCTGACATAATGCATGTCAGGATCCTTGAACAACCATAGGATATTCTGGAAATCTTTACGAAACACTCCTAGAGGATGTTCTATTTTGCCATAGAAATAGGTTCGCTCAAGAAGGTTTGCAAAAGATGTTGATCGTAAATACAAAGATTGTTTACGGAGAAACATGAATAGGGATTCCCATTCATATACATGAGAATTATATAGGAACAAGAAGAATCTTTGATTCTCTTTTGAAAAAAAAGAGATGGATTTCTTTTTAGTAATCAGACTAGCCCAATTATGAGACTCATGGAGAAAGAGTCGGAATAAATGTAAAGAGGGGGCATCTTGTATCCAAGAGCGGAGATTTTGAACCAAGATTTCCAGATGAATGGGGTAGGGTATTAGTATCTCTGATACATTATTTAAATGGTATAATTTATCCTCTAAAAAGGAAAATGTTGAATGAATTGAGCGTAAATTCTGATATTTTTGTAGATCTTTCCCTTCTTGAGAAGACACTAATCGCAGTGAGAATTTCATTTCCAAAATGACTGAAAATCCTGTGGATACCATTTGATAATAATTTTTTTTTGTAAAAGCATTAGCCGAAATAATCAACAACTTCTGTTGATACATTCGAGTAATTAAACGTTTCACAAGCAGTGAACTGGATTTATTATCATAACCTACATTTTCCACGGGTTCGTAAGGACTGGATCCCTTTAAACCATAATCATGAGCAAGTGCATAAAGAGACTCCTGAAAAAGAAGTGGATAGAGGAAGTCTTGTTGCTGGGATCTCTCCATTTCTAAATATCCTTGTAATTCCTTCATTTGAAATTCGCTTTGAAACAAAGGCAAAGGGTTTATTGGGTTAGCAAATGATACATAGTACGATACAGTCAAAACAGGGTATATAGTAAGAAAATAGAAAATAAAATACCTCGGTGACAACAGATAAGCTAATCAATGGATCCTCTCTTTTTCCACCCAATTGATTTAGGTTCGTTATAGAATAACGAGATGGTTCGAAATCCTTTATTGGTGCAACCCGATCGCTCTTTTGACTTTGGAATAATTTATTTTTATCAATATACCGTTTCTGATACACATGAGTCTCCACGGCATACAGAATCTAATGGAGGTAAAAATAGTTAGGATTCATAAAAAAAAATGAGTAATCCACTTATGGGAGAACCTTTTCCCGCACCAGGCACTAATTCATTTTTAACATCTAATTAGATCGGGTAATAATTCGAATTCAGAACAGAAGCTCGTTGCTTTTTGCTTCCCTATAATTGGAACCAGAAGGCTCTATCCATTTATTCAATCGACCCAACCGTGAATTTCGTTTGTTCCGCTACAAGAATCATACAAAAACTAGATTTTGTACCGATCCGTTAAGAATCAAATAGTCTCAGAGGTTTACATTGATACGACATGCTGCTTTTTCCACTCACCCCGTTTCAGGATCAGTCGTGGTCTTACAAACTCTACCAATGGTATGTATGAATCCGTTGCTTCATCCAAATGTGTAAAAGATTCTAGGCGCACTTAAAAGCCGAGTACTCTACCGTTGAGTTAGCAACCCGAATAAGGGAATTTGGTTCTGTAGATACGAGCGCAATCAAACAAAAGAAAAAAAGAATAAAGAGATTGGATTGCACGACCACATCAACAACCAACAAAATGGAACTAACAACCAAATCTCAAAAAAGAATTTTCTGATCGATTAGAAACCGAAAACGGAAAAAATAAAAATCAAATGAAAATCGAATAAATTACCCAGTAACTATAGAAAATAGATAGATCTCTTTCTGTTTCAGAAGAGACCCTTTGTGCCACAGCGAATCCAAGGAACACATCATTTGCATGAAGACAAGTAAAAACCAAATAGAATTGGATCCTAGATCTATTTATCCATGATCTAATCATATTTGATCAATACACTATTGTCAACATGCCAATATGAAGGTTGCAACTACCAAAACGGAATCAAACCATGCCCCGTAACTAAGATTCTTGATTATCTAAGTCAATTCGAAAGCTAAGAAAAGGGAGAATAAAAATGCTAAAATACGCACAGAAGATAGGACAGCCCTCACTTTCCCTACTTTCATTTTCATTCGTTTAATTACCCCGAAGTTCATTAAATAGCTCTTTTTTGATTTTGAAATATCGTGAACAATTCCTGTGGGTTGAGCTTTCATAGCTCTATAAAA